ATGAAAGCATAAGAACTCAACGGGATCCCCCTCGAATCAGACAAGGAAAGAGGGGGTAAGTCCCGTTGAGTTCTTAATAATCATAATATTTTTTTTTTAGAGATGTTTCAAAAACCTCCACCTTTTCTGATGATGTTTTTAAAAAATGAACTTCGTTAATTGATTCAGAACATCTGTTACTCAATAGTATCTGTCAATACTTAAAACAAAGAAGGAATCACTCGATTTACCCTTTTTGGATGACTCACAATTATATATAAATAGAATATATTTCTATCAATCAGATATCATGCAAACCCTTTCTATACTAATAGAATAGAACCTTACTCCATTTAATCTAATAAATATTTAATCTCATAAAAGTGAAATTTTTTTTTTATAAGTTCGTTGAAATTGAAGAAGTTCTATATTGCTCAATAAATTGACCTATATTTATTTGTCCACTACCACTATGTTACGTAAGAAATCTAAAAAAGGGTTATGATAAAATAAACCTATATAAAAAAAAAAAAAAAAAAATGAAAACTACAAATATCCATTTTTTACGAACGGGATCGAGAATCTTTATTAATTCGACACAAGAAAGGGTTGGGTAAAATTCCGTTTCTTGTGTCAAGGACTAGGAGACGAACAATCTCCCCTAAAATCCTTTGTTCCTCTCATTTATACTTTGGTTTCTATTCTCCGCTTATTTATCTTTTGTTTTGATTCTAGTCAAATATAAAACTATTGATTCATTCTATATCATACCGTTTCAATTTGGATTGAAAAAACAAATAAATAAAGAAGAGTTAAGTAAAACAGTCGCCTTCACAATATACTATGACCAGGAATGCGGTATTAAGTAATTCCCGAAATCCGGTAGAATAAAGAATAGAAATAAGCAAAATTTTTTTGATCATACATAATTCCCAACAAAAATTTGTTTATTTTTAGAGCTTGATGTTGATAAATCCGCAGATCTAGAAATTCATTTCGGACAATTGAACCTTCTCAAACTGTTTCTTTTTAAGAACCAAAAAGATTTGTGCCAAAATAACAGATGCCAAGAAGAGCAAAAGACCTTGGACACGTAATGGATCTTGAAGTACTATTTCCGCATCTCCCTGACCAAATCCACCCACATTAGGATTACTCGTTAATGGTTGATCAAGTTTGATGGATTCGCCCTCTGAAACAAGAAGTTCCGGTCCTGGAGGGATAATATCAACCACTTGACGTCCATCCGATGCATCCGCTATGGTTATTTCGTACCCCCCTTTTTCTTTTCGTATTATTTTGCTTACTATACCTGCTGCTGTAGCATTATAAACATTATTGTTACTCTTGCTCCCGTCGGGATAAATCTGACCCCTTCCCCTGTTCCCGCCTACATATATGGGATATTTTAAGAAGTGCACATCTTTCTTAGTAGCGGGGTCCGGGGAAAGAATAGGAAAGGTGATTTCACTATATTTCTGACCAGGAACCGGACCTATCACAAGAATATTTTTTTTAGTGGGACGATAGCTCTGAAAAGACAGATTTCCTATCTTTTCTTTAATCTCGGGCGAAATACGATCGGGAGGGGCTAATTCAAACCCCTCGGGTAAAATAAGAACAGCCCCGACATTCAAAGCTCCTTTTTTACCATTAGCAAGAACTTGTTTCAGTTGCAGATCATAAGGAATTCGAACAACTGCTTCAAATACAGTATCAGGAAGTACCGCTTGTGGAACCTCGATATCCACGGGTTTATTAGCTAAATGGCAATTGGCACATACAATACGGCCAGTCGCTTCTCGTGGATTTTCATAACCCTGCTGTGCAAAAATGGGATATGCATTTGAAAGGGGTGCCTGGGTTAGTATATATATCATGAGCGATACGGAAATGGATCGAGTAATCTCTTTCTTTATCCAAGAAAAGGTATTTTTAGTTTGCATGGTCCAATCATTGATCCCGAAAATTTCTACAATAAAATTAGGTAGGTCGCTAGTATAGTTCCCTATCTATAATTTTGCTATTTACTTAAATATTAAATATAAATAATTTTACTGGAATATTGGAGGAATCCCTTGGATGGGTAGTAAGTACAATTTTGAATGTTTTGCTTATGTACAAAGTAACAAATATTATAATTGGATCGTTCGATCACTTTTCAGTCATTCATTGAATGATAAATCACTACAAGTGAAGGAGATACACGATTTAAATAACGAAAGATCCAATATTTAAAAATTGTATCTAAAATGACTGGAAAAGTAGAAACAAGACCGGATATAATTTGATCATTATGAGCAAATCCAAAATCTTTGTAGACAGAGCCAATCATTAATTCCCAACCGTGGGGCGAATGGAATCCTATACATAAATCAGTTAATAAAAGAATAGAAAAAGCTTTTATTGTGTCGCTTAAGTTGTATAGGAATTCTTGAAACCAAGAGTTAAGAATAACAAGTTCTTCATTACCTAGAATAGAATAACCACTTAGAATACCGAAACAGATTATATTTGTCGAGAAGTGTAAAATTGTATGGATGCGATCCTCGTTGTGCATCTTGATCAATTGGATCGTTTCTTTGTAGATTTCGATGCGAGGCTTTTGTAAATGTGTTTCCGGGTATTCCTTTATCATTTCGTCCAAACGTAAGAGTTCCTCTAAGTCTATGAATTCTTTTAGAATACTCTTTTCTTGAATATCATTCAAAAAAATTTCGGATTGCCTAGTATTCCACCAATTAGTAAACCAAGATTCTAGACTTTTATTAAATGAGAGAGAGATCCACCAAGGCAAAAATACTATAGATGCAAGATATAGAAGGGAAATTAATACTTTCTTTTTTGCCATTTTTTCGTCTGTGAATTTTAAAATTTTTAATGAACGCACCTCATTCGTCGACTCTATATGATACTAATATTTCTATCAAGCATAAGTTCTATTACAAGTCATCGATGTATTTCCGGATTTTTTTGTGATTCAGTACAGCGGTTAGTCCTTGAATTTAGAAAGAATATAGAATAAGAAAGAGCCCTCTTCAAATTTATAGTAGTCGGATTTCGAGACGAAAGAACTCCCGTTCTATCAAAATATCAAATATTTAGAAAAAAAATTCTTTACTTTATGATGAAATGTTTTGTTTTGATATATGATGAATCTATCATTTCGATTTGTTACTGAATTGAGTTAAGTGGATTTACATACGCATAAAAAAAATTGTGGACATAAACAATTTAGTTTTAGAATTGTTTCATATACGTTTGCTTTGGCTCGAGTAAGCGTTCTGAAGAAACTTCAGTTAAGTTATGCTATAGAAAAAAAGATGATTCTTGAGTTTTTTATCTCTTGCAAAGTACTCATTCTTCAGTTCCTTTTTTCAAAATACTTCAATTGGTACACGCAAGAAATAGGCCAATTCAGCAGCTTTTTGCTCAATCTCTCGTGGAGTAAAATTCTCATCAGTACGAGTCAAGGGAATGGCTCCTTGTCCTTTTATTTCCATATAAAGGACACGACGAGCATAAATACCCTCTTTAATTTCTATTCTGATGGACTGAATGTCTTTCATAAGGAATCGGAGGAATATGCGACGATTTTTTCCAGGAAATCCCCAACGAAAAATACACACTATGCCCTCTTTTATATCGAATCGATCATAACCACTACCTACATTCCACGAAATTGTGCACCACAAATAGGAGCTAATAAAAAGACCTGCGATCCCATAGAAAGACATCACGATACCTTGTGGAAAAAAAATGATTTGCTGAGAGGGAAATAAAGATATCAAATTCCTCCCAAAATAACTGGACGTTCCAACCAATAAAAACCCTAATGAACCTAAAAAAAGAATAAAGGCCCAACAGAAATTACTTGTTTTTCGAGACCCCGCTATAAGTTCTACCCATATACGTTCTGATCGCCAACTCATACTCTAACTAGACCTAGTTGCATTTTATTGGAATTGGGAGAATAACAAAAATAATTTTTTTTTTTTTACTTTTTTTTGTTTCCGAAGTAACTCTCATCAACCAGCACTATTATGATGTGAACCTTTAGGGATAATTCATCGAATTTCTTAGATCCAAACTAAAATAATAACATCCCTTTCATATGATTTCCTAATACATATAGATATATTGACTTTACATTTCAGAAATTCTCCCCGATCCCGATCTATTTGAAAATAGTTATAATTCATTTATCATGTTTACACATACATAAGAGCTTATGCCCGAAGGAAGCCGCATATTATACCATATTTTACTAAATAGATATCCGTGTTATGATCCAAGTAAGTCTTGAAAAAAAAATATATATATATAAGATTTGTCCTTGTTGTATCTAAAAAATCTTGTTTTTTTGAACATAAAGAGATAAAGAAGCCATTGCAATTGCCGGAAATACTAAGCCCACTAAAGGCACAAAAATGGAGGGGAGACTGTTGAGAGTTATCATAGAATGGGTACCTCGATTTAATATTTGTACCTGTTATTTATTGTTATATTTATTGTTTTATATTTGAACCTTATATTGTTATAAAGATATCTTATAATTCATATATAATTGTTATATTATACTAAGTATACCTAAGTGAGTATATATATACTTAATAGGGATAGGGAGTCTATAAGTATATGTTTTAAGAAATATATATTAATTTAAGAAATATATATTAATTAATAAAATACAATAAATATATAAATAAATGGACCTATTCATCTTTCTACATGTTTCTAATTCATCTTTCTACATGTTTCTACATGAAATATATATATACGATAATCCACCCTTTTTATATTCGTATTAGTAGTTATTATCTTTTCTTGTCTTATAAATTTCATAATTTAATAAAATTTTAAAGTATTTCCTAAAAACTCCCAAAGAATTCGTTATAATACGATCCAACAAAAAAGATTCTTAGTGGGGGATTATTTTCGGGAGATATAGAAAGATGCAAGACCTTGTTAACTAATTCCACGGAAGAAAGCGAAAGAATTCACTCTTTTATTTTGAAAGA